AAAATATCAAATATCATTTTTGTTGTTTAGATTAATAATTTTTTTTATGATTATTATAATGTTATTTATCTATAAAAACATAACTTTTATTTTAGAAGTTAATCTTCTAAGGATTAATACTTGTGAATTTTCATTTTCTATAATCTTTGATAAAGTGAGATTTATATTTGTTACTATTGTTATAATGATTTCTAGGAGAGTTTTTTTGTTTTCTTGTGATTATATAAAAGAAGATATTTATTTTTACCGTTTCATATGAATTTTATTAAGGTTTGTATTAAGTATATGTTTTTTAATTTTTTCAGGTTCATTATTATTTATGTTGGTTGGATGAGATGGATTAGGAATTACATCGTTTGCATTAATTATCTATTATCAAAGTAAAGATTCATTAATTGCTGGGTTTCATACAATATTAATTAATCGTATCGGTGATGTTTTTATTGTTGTATCGTTCTTTTTATTTGTTTTTTTAGGTCATTTTTATTATTATCCTATATGTTCTACTGCATTAACATTAATAACAATTTTATCTGTTGCTAGTTTAACTAAAAGAGCTCAATATCCATTTAGAAGGTGATTACCAGCGGCAATAGCTGCTCCAACACCTGTAAGTGCACTTGTTCATTCAAGAACATTAGTTACTGCTGGAATTTTTTTAATTATTCGTTTAAGAATGGTTATTCCTATAACCAAAGAACTTAGAAATATATTGTTATTACTAGGTGCAATTACTTGTTTGCTAGGAGGTACTGCGGCCATTTATGAGTTTGATTTAAAGAAAATTATTGCATTATCAACTTTAAGACAACTAGGGTTAATAGTATTTACTTTAGGAATAGGGTTAACTAATATTACTTTATTTCATTTATTTATGCATGCGCTTTTTAAAGCACTTTTGTTTTTAGCAGCTGGTTCTGTGCTTATAATATCTTTTGGGGTACAAGATATACGTTTTTTAGGTGGTATTTCTAACTCTGCTCCATTTAGTATTGTTATTTTTAATATTAGTGGATTTTGTCTTATAGGGGCGCCTTTTTTAAGAGCATTTTATTCAAAACATATAATTTTAGAAAAGATAATGTTTAGGTCAATAAATATTTTATCAATTGTTATAATTTCATTTGCTACTATTATAACTGCAATGTATACTACTCGTATAATGAAAAGTCTGGTTTGGGGAAAACCCAATATTAAATTAATTATAAAAAATTCTGAAAGAATTTATTTTTCTATAATCATATTATCATTTTTTGCTATTATTTCAGGAAAATATATATGAAGACTTGAAAATTGATTTTTGGAGTGTGTATTTATTCCTAATTATTTAGGAATAATAATTAATTTTTTTGTATTAATGGGAATTCTTTTAGGGTTAATTATATCAGTTAATAATTCTTATATATGATCTTCTATATTTTTTTTAGCACCTTTTTATATTAATTCAGGAAAATTATTAAATCCTTTTCTAAAAAATATATATTTTTTAGATTATGGATGATTGGAGTCTTTTAGAAAAATTGATATTATTAGAAAAGTTTCAAGAAATTTTTCTATTTTGTTATTTTCTTGGCCTATTTTTATCAATAGTTTTTTTCGATCATTTATTATTTTAATAATTATTTTTATTTATGTTATGAGTTACTAGAATTTTCACTATTGTGTGTGTATTGATTGCTGTTGCATTTTATACTTTATATGAACGAAAAATTTTAGGATATATTCAAATTCGAAAAGGACCTAAATCAGTTGGTTTTTGAGGGATCTTACAACCATTTGCTGATGCAGTAAAATTGTTTTTGAATGAATTAATTCTTCCTATAAAAAGAAATAAAGTTTTATTTATAATAGCACCTATTTTAGGTTTTAGATTGGCATTATTTCTCTGAGTAATCTACCCTAGTGTTTATTGCATTAAATTTATCAGATTTAGGTTGTTAATTTTTCTTTGTATTTCAGCAATTAATGTTTACTGCATTTTACTTGCTGGGTGAACATCAAATTCTAAGTATGCGTTTCTTGGGGCGCTGCGCGCCAGAGCCCAAACAATTTCTTACGAAGTGAGAATATTATTTATTTTAATTGTTCCTGTATTACTAATTTTTGAAACTAATATAGAAATAGCTCTTAAAGGGTATTCCGTCATATTTTTAATATTTCCATTGCTATTAGTATGATTTACAACAACATTAGCAGAAACTAATCGGGCACCATTCGATTTTGCTGAGGGGGAATCTGAATTAGTTTCTGGTTTTAATGTTGAATATGGTGGAGGTTTATTTGCATTATTGTTTTTGGCAGAATATGCAAATATTATTTTTATATCTACAATATCTATAATTTGGTTTTTTTATAATAATAACTCATTTTTATTTGTCTTGGGAATTGTTTTTTTTTCAACTTTTTATTTATTTGCTCGGGGAGCATACCCTCGTCATCGATATGATTTATTAATAATATTATGTTGGAAATCATTTTTACCTTTTGGAATTTGTATATTGTTCTTGTGTTTATTGTGTTGATTAATTATAATATATTTTAATTATATTTTTTAATAATTTTTTATGTTTCACTATTGTTTGTCTTTTTTTTGGTTCTATGTTACTTATTTAATAAAAAATATATTTTAAGCTCATTAATTATTCTCGAAGGAATAATATTAATAAGTATAGTTTTTATAGTATTTTCGTTAATAAGTAGATATGAATCAATATATATATTTATAATAGTGCTTACTTTTGCTGCATGCGAAGCAGCAATCGGTTTATCTTTACTGGTTTCCTTTTTGCGCTTACGAGGAAGTCACATATTAATTGCGCTTACGCATTTTGCTAAAAATTCGTGATTCAGTTAATTTACCTAGACCTTTAAGTATTTCTATTTGATGAAATGGTGGATCAATTTTAGGAGTATTATTAGTAATACAAATTTTAACTGGTTTTTTTCTTTCTATACACTATACATCAGACATTAGAAATACATTTTATTCTATTGTTCATATTATGCGAGATGTGCCAATAGGGTGGGAATTTCGTTTTTTACATGCCAACGGTGCGAGTTTTTTTTTCTTATTTATTTATTTTCATGTTGGACGAGGATTATATTATCAATCGTATCTAACTCAACCTCGAACTTGAATAGTTGGAGTAACAATTTTATTAGTTAGAATGGCTACTGCTTTTTTAGGATATGTTTTACCATGAGGACAAATATCATTTTGAGGTGCTACGGTAATTACTAATTTAATATCTGCTATTCCATATTTTGGTCCTAGTTTAGTTGAATGAATTTGGGGTAGGTTTTCTGTAGGTCAACCTACCTTGACCCGATTTTTTAGGTTACATTTTATTCTACCTTTTTTGATTATAGGATTATCTGCTGTTCATTTAATTTTTCTTCATGAAAAAGGAAGAACTAAGCCTTTAGGGGACCTAAATCATTTAGGAAAAATTCCTTTCAATCCGTATTTTACCTGAAAAGATTTTGTCGGATTTGTATTAGTATTTTTCTTTATTTGTTTTATTGTATTTTTTTTTCCTAATATGTTAGGGGATCCAGAAAATTTCTCCATGGCAAATTTCAAAGTAACACCAACACATATTCAACCAGAATGATATTTTTTGTTTGCATATGCAATTTTGCGTTCAATTCCTAGAAAACTTGGTGGGGTAATTGCGCTTGCAATATCAATTTTTATTTTATATTTTTTACCTGTAGGGATATTTAATTACTCTTTTTCAGGTAGTTTCTGCTTTGCTTTTCAGTTAATTTACTGAAACTTAGTTGCTGTATTTATTTTGTTAACTTGATTAGGAGCGTGTCCTATTGAAGAACCTTATATAACACTAGCAGTTCCTTGTACTATTCTTTATTTTTTTTTGTTTATTATATTGATTACAATCCCAATTTTTTGAAAAAAAATTTAATTATTTAGTTTAAATAAAATATTGACTTGTCAAGTCAAAGACAATTAATTAATTAATAATTATTTAAAAACTAGTTTATTAAAAATTTTTGATTGCAAGTCAGACGAAGATTAACAATCGTTTTTAATTAACAAATAGCTTATTGTAAAGCATAGTGCTGAAGATACTAAAAAGATTTTTATCTTTGTTAAAATAAGATATTGAGGTCAAAAGCTTTTATTTGATCCTGCATCACCTATTCAAGAAGAAATAATTTTATTTCATGATCATGCAATAGTATTGTTGTTAGGAATTTTTAGATTTGTTGCATTCTTAGGAAGAAAGTTGATTATGAATAAATTGTCTTCACGTAATATATTAGAAGCCCAAACGCTTGAAACAATTTGAACAATTATTCCAGCATTGCTTTTAGTGTGATTAGCATTCCCAAGATTACGTTTATTATATTTATTAGACGAACAATCAAAAGCGGACCTTATTTTAAAAAGAACAGGGCATCAATGATATTGATCTTATGAAGTACCAACATCATCATTCGATTCCTACATGATTTCCGGAGATTATTCATTATTAGAAGTTGATAATCGAGTTACTCTTCCTTACAATGTTAATACTACTGTGGTTACCACATCTGCTGATGTTTTACATGCATTTACAATCCCTTCAGTAGGAATAAAAATGGATTCTGTTCCTGGACGTTTGAATTCAATAAATATATTTTTGAATTGACCTGGGGTTTATTATGGACAATGTTCAGAAATTTGTGGTGCAAATCATTCATTTATACCTATTGTAGTAGAAGCTGTTCACGTCGATGACTTTTTTTTTGAAAGTGCTTAGCACAAAGGATTGTAAATCTTTCATTTGATATTCTATCTCAAAATATTAGGTTAAACAAACCTTTGATCTTCAAAGTCAACAATCATTTTGATATTTTGTTTTTTGTAATATAAATAATTATTATTTTTACCTTCCAAGTAGACAATCTCGCAAGAGCTTAAAAATAAGTTAAATACACAAAACTACGGGTTTGTGGAGCCCGATATCCTTCAGGTTTTTGAGATTTTTCCCTTGGAAAAAATCTCTAAGAAACTCAAATTTTCTCGTGCCAAACACTGAAGGGAAGGAAATAAATTTCATAAAAGACTCTTAAAATCTTTGCATTCCTCTGCCACAAAAAAATAAAGGTTTATTTTCTATTATAGAAAAAGTAATGTAAATAATACAACAGATAATTACAATATTAAAAAAAATTCTAAGTCCAGATGTTGGTCTTAATTGAGGTATATTTAATAGTCGCCAAAATGCGATTAATTTAATTAACAGTTAAATGCATAATTTGAATGCTTCAATTAAAAGGATGTTCAGCACTGTAAAGTTTTAAAAGCAGTGTAAAAATGTACGCTTGAATAAAGCAAACAAAAACTTCAAATATATTATAACCTACAGAGATTAATAAAACCATAGATATTCTTGATATATTTAGTGTGGATAACACATTAGCAATTAAAGATAATACAATATGACCAGCACTAATATTGGCAATTAAACGTACTGTTAATGTTAATGGACGAATTATAATTGAGATTGATTCAATAATAATCAAAAAAGGTACTAGCACTATAGGTGCACCACTTGGTACTAGGTGTGCCAATGATTTTTTAAAAGAATAAAAATAACCACTAATTAATAACAGTATTCATATGATTAGTGCTAAAGATGATGCATATCATAGTGAACTAGTTATTCTATAAGTAAATGGGGTTAATCCTATTAAGTTCATATTAATTATTATAAAGAAAATATTAATAATAAATAGCCCTAAGGGCATGATTTTTTTATTGCCTTGACCTAAAGGGATTAATGATTTTACTAGTGTAATGTTAGATGAGTATATAAAAGTTTTATTAAAATAAATTAATGAAAGAATTAATGTTGTTATTCAAGAATATATACTTATACATCCATCTAAAGAAGAAAACAGGTCCGTAAAAATTTTTTACTAGAAAAATTATCTATTTTAAGGTCGAAACTTAATGCAATATATATCGCTTTAGTAAAACAAACATTTTTATCTTGAAAAGATAACGTGGAACACTTCAAAAAAAGAGACAACTTCAGTTACCTCTACTATGTTACGACTTGTCTCCTTTTTAAAAAAATAAGGAGAATGACGGGCGATTTGTGCACGAATCAAAAAGAATTCATAATTTATATATTTTAGTATTACTTTTAAGTCCTTCTTGAAAAAAATTATTGATTTTTTATCCGGAAAAAAACAATATCGTAACTCACCTTAGGGGACTTAAACATATGCTACACTATGACCTGTTATTAATAATAATATTATTGATAATTTCTCTTTAAAGAGAAATCACAACGGCAATATATAAGCTGTTAGTTTAAGTTGAATCACTTGAGGGTTATCAATTATCTGGTAAGTTCCCCTAAAAATTTGATTCACCGCCATAATTTTTAAGTTTTAATATTAAAATATTTTAGTGCTTAGATAATATGGTGAGTTCTGAAATAATAGGGTATCTAATCCTAGTTTTTAATTAAGAATTTAATTTAATATTTTTAAAAAAAGGAAATTTAATTTTTATATTTTACTAAAAAAAATATACTTTTATAAAAAAATTATCTAAAAAAAATCTTAACATTGGGTATGACCGCGACTGCTGGCACCCAATTCGTCTGTTTTTCAAAAAGAGAGCTGAATTTTTCTTTTGAAAATGGTTCAATATCACTAACTGGATATAATAAAAAATTCCATGATAGTTCATCATTAATTAATTTTTTCATTAAATTAAAGTGATTTTTAAGAGAAAAATCATATTTGAGTTATGAGCCCAAAAGCTTAAAAAATTAGCTTATCTTAAAATATTGATATTCAATCAATTGCTCCTTCATTTCATTCATGAAATAATCCAATTAGTAAAATAGTTAAAAAAATAAGTAGTCTAATTTTTATAAATAATGATATTATAAGTGTTCTGATTGAAATAATAGGAAATAATAACCTAATTTCAATATCAAAAATTAAAAATAAAATTACTAAAATGAAAAAACGTAATGAAAAAGGAGTCCGTATTTCTCTTAAAGGTTCAAATCCACATTCGAAGGCTGATTGTTTTTCAAAAGAATAGTTTATATAAAATAATATTAGATATATAAAAAATATAATTATACTAATAAATAGTGTAATAGTAAATAAATTAACTATTTTTTTGCGGATGATCAAATCCTTTTTAGATTTTCAAAATCCAATAATATACAAAAAAACGAAAAAAATAATTGAAGCTGCTAACTTTGATAGGGGGATTTCTCCTTTTTTCTAATTTTTAGAATATTATTTGGAATTTTAGCAATAGTATTAATTAATTCTTGAAGAGTAACTTTTTGTACTATTGTAATATTAGTTTTTATTTCAATATTAAGATTTAATCAATATTTTTCTAATATTGTAAATTATGTTTTTTTATATAATAATGTTAGAAGATTATTAATTTTTCTAAGAATCCTGTTAGTAGGGTTATGCTTTATTTCGACTCCCGAAAATAAAAAGTCTCGATATATAATATGTTTATTATCGTTGTTATTTATTTTGGTTATTGTTTTTTCAGTAAATAATGTATTACTATTTTATATTTTTTTTGAGGCTTCTCTTATTCCTACTTTATTATTAATTATTAGTTGAGGTTATCAGCCTGAGCGATTGCAAGCAGGATCTTATATAATATTATATACTGTTTGTGCATCGCTTCCTTTATTAATAGTTTTACTTTATTGATCTTATAATGAAGGAAGATTTATAATATGTTTAAGAACTTTAACAACTAATTACGAATCGGTGAGTTTTTTTGTATATTTAGCTTTTTTGGTAAAACTTCCTATATATACTTGTCATTTATGACTTCCAAAAGCTCATGTTGAAGCATCTTTAGCAGGAAGAATAATTCTTGCTGGTATCTTATTAAAGCTTGGAGGTTATGGATTAATTCAAATAAATTGTATTTTTAATATTAGGGGTAATAAGTCAACTTTTTTGATTATCATTATAAGATTGAGAATTTGAGGTGGCTTATTAGCAAGATTAATGTGTTTACGGCAAGTTGATATAAAAGCTTTTATTGCTTACTCTTCTATTGGTCATATAGCTTTAGTTATTATTGGAATTTTAAATGATCAAGTGTGAGGAATTCTAAGTTCAATTATTACAATATATGCTCATGGATTATGTTCATCTGCTATATTTTGTGTTGCATATTACTCATATTTAAAAGTCCGCAGGCGAAGACTAATACACATGAAAGGATTATTACAAGTTTATCCAATATTATCTTTCTTTTGATTTTTTTTATGTTCTATTAATATAGCAGTTCCCCCTACATTGAATTTATTAGGGGAAATATTTGTTATCCCAAGATTATGATCTTTGTCTATTTTATTTATTTTTGTAATAGGATTAATAATTTTTTTTAGAGGTGTTTATAATATATTTTTATATACAAATATTAATCATGGTGTTCACTCAAAATATATTCTTTACAGTGTTCCTATAAATAGTTCTCAATATATATCTTTAATTATACATATATTTCCTATAATTCTTTTTCTAAAATTAGAATTGTTTTTTTTTCAGAAAAAAAATATATCGTTGAATTACAAAATCAATGCTTTAGTGTTAAGCTATTCTGAAATGAACCTCATCAATAGATTCTTACATATAAAAATAGTCATACTACATCAACAAAATGTCAATATCAAGCAGCAGCTAAAAAACCAATATGATGATTTTTGTTAAAGTGGAAATTTTTTAAACGGAAAAAACATACAATTAAAAATGTTGCTCCAACTGCAACATGGGTACCATGAAATCCTGTTGCTATAAAAAGACATGAACCGTAAATTCCATCTGAGATAGAAAATATAGTTTCAGAATATTCCCCATATTGCAATATTAAAAAATAAAGCCCTAATAAAATAGTAATAAATAATCCTTGTATTGCTGATTTATAATTTCCTTCTTCAATAGAGTGATGAACTCATGTGATGGATACTCCTGAAAGTAATAATACTGATGTGTTTAATAACGGAACTTGGAATGCTTGCAGCGTAAAAATTCCGGTTGGAGGTCAAATTGCTCCAATTTCTACAGAAGGGGCTAGTCTTGAATGAAAATATGCTCAAAAAAATGCAAAAAAGAAACAAACTTCTGATAAAATAAATAATATAATTCCAATTTTTAATCCTTTTATTACTAATTTATTATGAAATCCTTGATATGTTGACTCTCGAACAACATCACGTCATCATAAAAATGAAATTAATGCAGTAGTAAATAAACCTAAAATTAATAATGAAATATTTGATGAACGAATATAATTAATTAATCCAATTGGTATTGAAAAAATTCTAAAAGAAATAAGAAGAGGTCATGGACTAAATTCTACTAAGTGAAAAGGTTGTCGTATTAACTAATAATACATATTATTTTTAAGTTATCTTTTTTTGAAAACAATCGCCGGTTGAACGGAAATCATTGATGTTGATTAATAAAAGATTATTCTTATTGTTTAATTAATTCTTCTAATTTATTATTTTTTTTTATTTGTTTTATTAGTCCTGTAATCAGATTAAGCTCGAGTGACTGGATTATTAGCTGAATTGGAATAGAAATTGGTATAATTGGGTTATTTCCACTATTAATAATAAATTATTTTTCTTCTTCAAAAGAATCAATAATAAAATATTTTTTAATTCAAAGATTAGCCAGAATAATAATATTTGTTAGTGGAATTATTTTTTTTAATAATTTAGAACAAATAAATATAATTAATTATTTATTTTTAATAAGTCTTAGTTTAAAACTTGGAATTTTTCCAGGGCATTTTTGAGTTCCAAGATTAGTTAATTCTTTAAGATGGGTTAGAAATATAATACTTTTAGGACCTTTGAAAATTGCCCCAATAGGATTTTTAAGTATATTAATTTTAAGAAATGATATATTATATTTAATTATACTTTTGGGAATTTTTAGAGCAATTATTGGATCTATTTTAGGAAATAATCAAACGTCAATTCGTTCAATAATTGGGTCTTCATCTATTTCTCATTCTGGTTGAATATGTGTTGGTGTATGTTTTGGGTATATCTGAGGCTATATATTAGGATATTTAATTATTTTAACATTTATATTATTAAGGTTATTTATAGTGGATTATTTATCTTTTAGTGTAATACTATTATCTTTAAGTGGATTACCTCCTTTTATCATATTTTTAATAAAAATAAAAATTTTATTATATTCTTTGTTTTCATTAGAATATATTGTTTTTTTTGTATTAATTCTTAGTTCGGTCATTAGTTTAAACTTCTATTTAAAATTTTTTTATTCTTATTTTTTAACAAACAAATGAAATTCAAAGTTTTTGTTAAGGATTTTTTGTTTATTAAATTTACTGGGAATTGCTTTTGTGTGTTTTTTTGAAAGCAAATTTTTTTGCAATAAACTTTTAATTTATTTTTATCAGTTTTCTGATTCTTGCGTTGACTCTTTTCAACAAACCATAAAGATATTGGTACTTTGTACATAATTTTTGGAATTTGGTGTGGTCTAGTTGGTACTGGATTATCATTATTGATTCGTTTGGAGCTTGGAACTACTCTTGTTTTGATAGATGAACATTTTTATAATGTTGTTGTTACAGCTCATGCTTTTATTATAATTTTTTTTATAGTTATACCTATAATAATTGGTGGTTTTGGTAATTGAATGGTTCCTTTATTAATTGGTGCTCCAGATATAAGTTTTCCTCGGATAAATAATATGTCTTTTTGATTACTTCCGCCTTCATTTATTTTATTGTTAGTATCTAGTATAGTTGAGGGTGGAGTAGGTACAGGTTGAACTGTATATCCTCCCTTAAGTGGTCCTATTGCTCATGGTGGTGCTTCTGTGGATTTAGCTATTTTTTCTTTACATTTAGCAGGAATAAGTTCAATTTTAGGTGCTATTAATTTTATTACTACAATTTTTAATATGCGTGCTCCCGGTATTACAATGGAACGTTTATCATTATTTGTATGATCTGTATTAGTTACAGCATTTTTACTTTTATTATCTTTACCTGTTTTAGCAGGGGCTATTACAATGTTATTAACAGATCGAAATTTTAATACTAGTTTTTTTGATCCTGCAGGAGGAGGTGATCCTATTTTATACCAACATTTATTTTGGTTTTTTGGTCATCCAGAAGTATATATTTTAATTTTACCTGGATTTGGAATAGTTTCTCATATTTTAAGTAATTTTGTTAGAAAACCTGCATTTGGAACTTTAGGTATGATTTATGCTATAGTATCAATTGGAATTTTAGGATTTATTGTATGAGCTCATCATATATTTACAGTTGGAATAGATGTTGATACTCGTGCATATTTTACTGCTGCTACTATAATTATTGCGGTCCCAACAGGAATTAAAATTTTTAGATGACTTATAACTTTATATGGAAGTCATTGTTATTTTAGTGCTTCAATATATTGAGTTTTAGGTTTTATTTTTTTATTTACACTCGGTGGATTAACAGGAATTGTTTTATCTAATTCATCTTTAGATATTATATTACATGATACATACTATGTAGTTGCTCATTTTCATTATGTTTTATCTATAGGTGCAGTATTTGCATTATTTGCTGGTTTTGTGTACTGATTTCCTGTAATAACAGGTTATACCCTTCACGAAGGAGCCGCTAAGGCTCACTTTTTTATTATGTTTTTTGCAGTTAATTTAACCTTTTTTCCTCAACATTTCTTAGGGTTATCAGGTATACCCCGTCGTTATGTTGACTATCCTGATACCTATTATAAATGAAATCAGATTTCATCATTTGGTTCACTTTTTTCTATTATTGCTGTAATTATATTTGTTTTTATTGTTTGAGAAGCTTTTATTGCGGAACGAAGATCTCTTTTTTCTGTTGCTCCTAGTATGAGACGAGAATGAGATTTATTTTTACCTCCTGATTTTCACTCTAATAGTGAAACTTCAGTTGCTCCATTTTAAGAAAATAAAGTACTATAAGTATTTCTTATTTACAATAAGAAGGTCTATTTTTTAGTATTTTCAATTTTAATTTTTAATTAATTATTAATCAGAAAAAATAGATATATTAATTAGTATTTTATTTTTTACCTTTTGTATAAGTGTTTAATGAAAAAATTAATCATTAATTTTTCCCGAAATTATTAGGTAAGTAAATAAAAATAATTAACGTAGTATAGTTAATATTATTATTTGTTTACAGGAATGAAAAATTTTCATTAATAATGATAACTGGATTTTTAATAAAAGTATTTAGTACTTAATACAATTAAAAAGTATTTAGATTTTTTAAAAAAAGAATTATTATCTTATCTAGTTTAATATAAAATAATTTTTATATTAGCGAACATATAATTAAAATAATTTTTAATTAGTATCTTTTTATTATTAAAAAATATAAAAAAATATTTTTTTATATTTTTTTTGTTAAAATTAGTAAAAAAATAAAATTCTTTTAGGAATTCGGCAAAATTATTTCAACTGTTTATCAAAAACATAGTTTAAGGAAATAATCTTAAATGTATTCTGCCCAGTGATCTATTTTAAATGGCCGCAGTACCTTGACTGTGCTAAGGTAGCATAATCAACTGGCTTCTAATTAAAGTCTGGAATGAAAGGAAAAATGGGGTAATTCTGTCTTAAGGAATTTTTTTTGAATTTATTTAAATGATGAAAATATCATTTTTTAGAAAAAAGACGAGAAGACCCTTAGAGTTTTCAATTTTTTTTTGTTGGGGCGACAAGTAAACAATTAAACTTTACTAGTGTAATAAATCGATTTTTTATAAGAATAATTAAACTACCTTAGGGATAACAGCATTATATATTTTATGATTGTGACCTCGATGTTGGACTAGGAACTTTATGGCTAGCCGTCAAAAAAGATTTGTTCTGTTCGAACAATACTATCCTACATGATCTGAGTTCAGACCGGCGTGAGCCAGGTCAGTTTCTATCTTTTATTTTAATATTTTTAGTACGAAAGGACCGGAATATTTTTACTATATTTAACTTGGCAGAATTAATGCAATTAATTTAGAATTAATTTATATCCTTTGGATTGTTGGTAATATAATTTATTATAGAATATTTAGTTTGCATCTAAAAAGAAGTTGATCTTTTTACCATCAAAAATAGTTTATTAAAACATTAACTTTGGGAGTTAATAAATAGATCTTTTTCTATTTTTGAATATTTATTCTTTGTTAATATTGATTTCTATTTTTTTAATGGTTAGATTTATTTCTTCTTCTCCTGTATCATTAGGAATTTCTTTATTTTTTACGAGAGTTTTTGTGGTATTGATTATAAGAATTTTTTTCAATATATGATATAGTTATATTTTGTTTTTGGTATATATTGGTGGGTTATTAGTATTATTTATTTATATATGTATGATAAGTACCAATGAGAAATTTCATTTTAAATTAATTATTTTATATTTTTTACCAATTTTTTTATTTTTTTCAGAAAAGTCCAACGAAGTCGAGACAAAATTTTTAGGTTATTCATGTTATGAGAGATCTTACTACATGAGAATATCTATATTTTTAGGATTAGTAATAGTATTATTTATTACTTTATTAAGAATTTTACGTATTTTAAGAGTGAAAAAAATTTTATATGTTTAA